GTTGCAAAACATTGTCACAACTTGTATCATTGCGATGATTCCGTATCAGTTGTTCTGATATGTTCAATGTGTAGCTGACCCAGCATTGCAGGGGGACTGAAGCCTGCTACTACAGAGATTGATAGAGATTAATTACTACCTATCTATTTGTGTGAAACAACTTGGTGTCTAAGGTGTTCTATTCCAGTAAGTTGAGTTTTACCCGGACTCCCACCTGATAAAATCTTGGGATGTCTTTTCCTCTTGGAACAGGTTTAGATTACGACCACGGAGATTCAGTGAAACCTTTATGCACATTTACTGATTGGATTGAAAGACCTACGGACATTCCTAGTAAGATAACTGAATTGCAAGATTTTCCTCTTCTATATCTACACTTCGATTTTTCCTTTTTCTCCGTGGAATGGGGGAAAACGGATACTCAATATGCAATGAGTAAATATGATTTGCATCTTAAAAAAAAATGGTTCAACATCATTTGAATAGTTTAGTTTCCATTCAGTCATGTGGAAAGCTGTATTCGATGAAAGTCGCACGTGCAGTTTGGAGGGAGATCCCCGACTAACTGGTGGATCCACCCTACAATATGGAGTGAAGAAGCCGAAATAGTAGCCTAAGATACCATTGAAATAAAAGAATTGATTGAAATCTGACATATTTAGATTTGTAAACTCGTGTTACATCGGAGCGGTGTAGTGAACAGAAATAGAAATATTGAATCAGATCCAATTTATCGTAATCGATTGGTAAATATGCTAGTCGATCGTATCCTGAAAAACGGTAAGAAATCGCTGGCTTATCATATCTTTTATCAGGCTATGAAGCGGATTAGGTAAAAGACAAATAGGAACCCACTGTCTGTTCTGCGACAGGCGGTGCGCGGGGTAACTCCCGACGTAGTGACAGAAACCAAACGTGTAGGTGGATCAACTTATCGAGTTCCCGTTGAAGTAGTACCGGCAGAGGGAAAAGCTTCGGCTATCCGGTGGTCATTAATCGCGTGTCGGAGACGCTCAGGTCGAAGTATGGCTTTAAGATCGAGTGATGAATCAATGGATGCCGCCAGAAATTCCGGTGGTGCCATACGGAAGAAAGAGGAGACTCATAAAGTTGCGGAAGCCAACAAAGCTTTTGCCCATTTCCGTTAGTTTCGGATTCGTTCCAACCCACAACGAATATATTGTGGGTTGGAACCGGGGCACAAACTATCTGGGAATCAAAAGACACTACGAAGGAAGAAATGGTTGAGTGAGGGGTGAACGACGAATAACGGCTGTCTAAGCCACAAGTGGGGATTGGCAACTACTTCTTATTTAGGTTGTTAATTGGTAGACCCTTCCCAATAGGATAGCGGGGGGGGGGGGGGGGGGGGGTTCCGATGCAGAGTTGCGGAGTGCCTCGCAAAAAGGCTTGACACATGACCAGTTTTTCAGAGACTGAATTTGATTGGGACGCGCATCATGTGGAGTAAAAATTGTTTGAGATATCGAGAAGAAGCCCCCATATCCGGGAATTCTGGAGACTCAATCAATTTTGGTTGACACAGATAAGTTTTTGTGATATATTCTAGAATAACAAGCTTACTAGCCTGGGGAATCACTAATTATCTCTCGAAAACCGAAAATTACCATGACCGCAACTTTAGAACGACGCGAAAGCGCAAGCCTATGGGGTCGCTTCTGCGACTGGATCACCAGCACCGAAAACCGTCTTTATATCGGATGGTTCGGTGTCTTAATGATTCCCACCTTGCTAACCGCAACCTCTGTATTCATCATTGCTTTCGTCGCAGCTCCTCCTGTAGATATTGACGGTATTCGCGAACCCGTTTCTGGTTCTTTGTTATACGGTAACAACATTATCTCTGGTGCTATCATCCCTACTTCTGCAGCTATTGGGTTACATTTCTACCCAATCTGGGAAGCAGCTTCCGTCGATGAATGGCTTTACAATGGTGGTCCCTACGAACTTATCGTTCTTCACTTCCTACTTGGTGTAGCTTGCTACATGGGTCGCGAATGGGAACTGAGCTTCCGTCTAGGTATGCGTCCTTGGATCGCTGTTGCGTACTCGGCTCCTGTCGCAGCTGCTGCCGCCGTCTTCTTGATCTACCCAATTGGTCAAGGAAGTTTCTCTGACGGTATGCCTCTAGGCATTTCTGGTACTTTCAACTTCATGATCGTCTTCCAGGCTGAGCACAATATTCTTATGCATCCCTTCCACATGTTGGGTGTAGCTGGCGTATTCGGCGGCTCTCTATTCAGTGCTATGCATGGTTCTTTGGTAACTTCTAGTTTGATCAGAGAAACAACTGAGAATGAGTCTGCTAATGCAGGTTACAAGTTCGGTCAAGAGGAAGAAACCTACAACATCGTAGCTGCTCACGGCTATTTTGGTCGTTTGATCTTCCAATATGCTAGCTTCAACAATTCTCGTTCTCTGCACTTCTTTTTAGCTGCTTGGCCTGTAGTAGGTATTTGGTTCACCGCTTTAGGCATTAGCACCATGGCATTCAACTTGAATGGTTTTAACTTCAACCAATCCGTGGTTGACAGCCAAGGTCGTGTCATAAACACCTGGGCTGATATCATAAACCGTGCTAACCTAGGTATGGAAGTCATGCATGAACGTAACGCTCATAATTTCCCCCTAGACTTGGCTTCTGTTGAAGCTCCTTCTATAAACGGATAACACCCGTATGGTTATCCAGCACAACTGGATGCCAAATCTCTTCCTTCAGAGGGGGAGGTTTGGTGTCCAATGATATGGAGATTCGTGCGGTATAGGGGGTGGAAGAAGTGGTAGCAGCTTTTCACAATTTCATGATTAATTATCAGTTTCCAACCTTGAATTCTGAAAACTATTTGCAATATCCTTCCGTGATTTACTAGATTACGAGGTTTCCCATTCTAATTTGCGGAATGTTTGTAAACTCCCACCCCAATCTTTTGAAGAACGGGAAGGAAAGAAAGGGTGCACTCCTCATTTCAAAGATTTTCTATCGTCTTGTCACATAAATACAGTTAATATGGATGTGTATCAACCGAAGGACCTATCTAGCTTGCTTAACGGATAGATCTCGTTCACGTCCGGGGGGAGTCAAATAAATCAACAGAGGGGGCGGACGTAGCCAAGTGGATCAAGGCAATGGATTGTGGATCCATCACGCGCGGGTTCAATCCCCGTCGTTCGCCCATCCAATTGGGTAATTCAATTCCATCGCTCTGCTTGGAACAGAGAAGAACAGTTAAGGTGGATGGGATATGTGTGGGTCTCTTCGATAATAACAATTTAGAATTCCCGATCTAATTCCAGTTTTGGATACGACTATTCACAGAAATCACTAGACTCGTTCGAAATATGTATTCCATCCTATCTTGAAATTTTCAAGATTATTGGTATAATAAATCTGGGAAATAGATAGTATCTACTGCATAGAATTAATATGAAAAAAGAGAATAAGGTAAAAAAGGTGGCAAGAGAAAGAGTAGGAAGTCCAGATTTTTCATCTAAAATTTCGGAGTTAATAGAAGTCATTCTATTAGATCACTTCTTCGAATCATTGAAAAACCAATATCTCAAAGAATTTTTAATTAGTCCATCTTCCAATTATGAACCTTTTATTAGATTATCTGACTTGTGATTTCTAAGTTCACTATTTTCACGCAATCTGCGTAATTCACTAAAAAGAGATAGTGGCGTAACCCTGGAGATGCTATTGTTGCTAGCAATACCAATATCTATGCACCGCTTGAGTGACAAAAGGTTGATCGAACCAAGTGTTGTATTAATGGGAGTCATTAATGGGGGTGACGGAGTAAGAAAAAAACAAGCGGAAAACCTTGTTGATTTTTCCTGTGACTGCTTTCTACGATTCGAAAGATCTTTATATGTTGAAAAGAATGGAAAGAGGATAATACCTGCTTCCCACTACTTAGGTTTGAACGAAGATATTTCTGCAGGTTCAACGAAAAAAGAGAAGCAAGTTCGCTATGATGGGATGATTCCTTTGGTTTCCGGTAGATGGGAGGCGTGCGTAGTGAGAGGTTTCCTCCTTGGCAGAGATATATCCAAGGATGAGACTGAAGAGATTCGAGTATTTTGTAGGGGTAGGTGTTTACAAAATTCAAGTAGGTTTTTCAAATTCTATAACTATCTGGTAGTTTGTAAAAACAACCAAAGTGATTTCGATCTTTTACTCTTTTGGGAAAATCGTAACAAGCGAGATCCGGGTCGGTTACAAGCAACACAGTTGAGAAACGACTCATTAAGTCCCGTAGTATTAAACTCCCATGACGAGGCGTCACTTGAATCCATAAATTCAGCAGATCACCAGGGGGATAGATCGGGATTTTACTCGGAGCGAGAAGCCTTTTCCAACTTGTCTTCATTTACATCTTGTGAGAAAACGACGCCGTTTCGTGGCTGTATATCCGGATTAGATTATGGCAAAAATGGGGAAGAATTTCCCATTCCACACACTTATTTACAAATGAGAAATGGATTAATAAATCGACTCGTCGAATTTCTCCCAATAATTGAGAAATCAAATCTGATTTCTGATGGGGCAATAGTTATTGACATCAGTAATAGCGTCAAATCTGTGAAAGGATTTCAATTGAAAATGAAGGGCGACATGCCACTTACTCAAATATCTGGCAAAAAACTTGGGCTAGTGAGTAGCAGACACCTCAACCTCAATGAGATTCTTCCAAACTATTTTCAAATTTCTTTAGGTATACCTAAAGAAATAAGTAATCGAGGTGAAAATACTACTTTTCCAAACTAATTGAAAGAAAAGGATGACATACATTCAATATATTCTTTAGTTAGATTGTATGGACGAGGTAGAGTCATACCTCTCTACTCAGCATACATATCTCTTTTCTATGACTATTTCTGCGCATTATCTACTGACTATTTCTTCCAAATCAAATATCGGTTGAATGGCTGGGCGGGGATCGGGGGGTACACCGGTGCAACAAGAATTGCAACTGAATAAAGAGTATTGAAATGGAAAGATAACGCAGAGCGCCTATTGAACGAATATATTCCATTTAAATATTATGAGTATGGAAATGTTCAGTCAAACGCGCATAGATGGCTCGATACGACCGAGGATTCGTCTTCTTTCCCTGTCAGGGAAGTCTTAAACTTGAAGGAATCAATTTGCCGTGTATCAATAATAAGAGACGAATTGCTGAATAATATTGGTGTCAGTCTTGGTAGTAACAATCAACAGAGCAAAAACTATTTTCATCGATTTCTCAATGTTTTATTTCTTTATAAAATGATTGTTGCTGAGATTACTCGCCAGAAAGTTTCGATATATACCATCGATTATTGCATCGAAAAATTGAACGATATAGATCTCGATAAATTGAACAAGATAGATCCCATGAAACTTGATCTTTTATCAAGTTTATTCGATGGTTACATTGATGAACAGATCCTTTTTATCAAAACAATTCTTGAGAGAAAAAAGAGTTTATTCATTGAATCCAAACTGTTAATGAGTGAGAAATTGGTAGGCTCTTTGACCGAGCTGGAACCTGCAGTGAATCCTATTTCTCTCGGGTTGCCCCGTATCGAATCTATCCGAGCAGGATTTTCAAGCGATGCTTTTTCCATTACGGGAAGGCAATTTTGGAATCTGTTTCTGGATGATTTAAACCGTGGGGGAGGTTCAACTAGAGATATGGGTGAAAATATTTCGAGATACATCTCCGATCAGGTTGATAAACTAAACTTTCTAGACGATTCACCTATACGGAACTTTGCTGGAAGTAACTTTATTCCGAGAATCAAAAAAGAGATCTTTTTTGGGAAATGCAACGGTAGTTATCTCAACGTCTTAGAAAACTTCTATGTGGGCTCCGAAGATGAAATCATCTCATCCAATATCACCTCATTGATTCATCCCCAACTGTCAGATTCGTTGCCATCCAATCTATCGAAACAAACAGCGGGGGAGGTTGCTGGTCACGCACTCACACCAATTCAATCTATTTTGTCTAATCTGCATGAATCCGCAGCATCAGTAACTCATTCAGATAGACTTTCTAATTCTATTTCGGATCTGAAGAGGTTACTGGCGAGTTTGAACTTATCTCCTCGTAAAACGATAGAATCATCTCTATATCCGTGCAGTAGCAATCGAGTTTATTTGGAGAAGACGTCGATAAACTCCGATTCATCGTCGGATCGGCGACCCCAACCCCGTCTCGAGAATATAGTATTGGATCGAGTCTATCAGAAGAATTTGTCTATTAAGTATTTTTGGGAACCGGAAGAATTGGAAACATCTTATTGGTCGCTAAGACTTCCATTATGCAGCGATGTAACATCGAGATCTCCAGCAGAATCAATTGGAAAGGAGGTTGCGTACGAAGATATAGACTTTGCGGATCAATCTATCCGGAAGGAGGCTACATTCCACTCTATCAATTTCAATGAATTAGTAAAAGATTTGAACAGATATAAGATCTCTTGGATCTTTTGGAGAGACAATATCGGTGAAAAATGGAGCTTATTTAGAGATTACATACCTTGGTTTTTTACCCCCACCTGGTGGAGATACTTCTACGATCTGATTAGAGAAACATATCCAGAAATAGTACTTAAGATAAGTTATGACTCAACTCATCATTTTCCTGGAATTTACAAAAGAATGGCTGAGGATGTAGTGGATGGCGCGAAAGCCTACTTATTCCAAAGACTGCAAAGCCTAGGATTGAGATTCGACAACGATTCCATCAATACTATAGTATCCGAGATAGGTCTTCTCATTTTCGAAGAAATTCCTGATGAAACGGAGATTCTACATTCGGGGGGATGGCCAGTATCTCAATTCTCCAATAGGTCTATCTTTTATTACTTCATTTTTTCAGTATTAATTGTTCTTGCATCATTCAAACACCCTTTGTCTGCCGTTTCGGGTTCCAATTCCTTTCATTCATGGAAACGTTTCAATACTATCGAATATTTGACAGACCCAACGCGTGGATCCTATTTGAAAGAGGTAATGCATTCCCCTTCGACAAGCTAAATGTCAACGAGAGATCTACTAATCCATTCTTTGAATAGATTCTTGAATTATCTAAATAATATAATCTTCTTCTTCTTTGTGAAAGATGAACTCAATTCATGGATGTTTCATGAAGAAAGTTCCGATATCCTAGATAGTAAGAAAGAACTACTGACTCAATATTTAGTGACGAATAAGATTCTTTATAGGTATGTGTCGAAATTGAATTCCAATTATGATTTATTGAGCAACGAGATTTCTCATGAACCTTATCCACAAGAAAGATCTAATGTTTTGGCATATTTACGGCAATTCTGGCAAAATGATCTATTGACTCACAAGATCCGTAAGTTGGATCCTGCGGAGAAGTGGACTTTTTCCGCCCTCGAGAGAAATATTCTATTTTCAGTAACAACAAGACGAAGAGGCAGTCTACTAACTATGCCATGTCATGACATACCTATCTCACTCCAATCGGGATTATTACCATCTAAAGGGATTTTGCTAGTGGGACCCATAGAAACTGGCCGATCTTCCATTATTAGAGATGTAGCATTCGATTCCTACTTTCCAGTGGTGAAACTACCACTGAAAACGCTGATATACAACCGATCCTTCTTTAATAATGTACGTGGAAATTTCATCTCGAAAGAAAGCGTACACCGATTAAATCTCGTTTTTGAAATGGCGAAAGAGATGTCTCCCTGTACACTATGGATTCAAGATATTCATGAATTGAATATTCATCGTTCGTATCATAAGCTAGAAGCTGATCCCAAATTCTTACTTTGCCAAATATTGAAAAGTATTGGTGACAGGCGCGGCAATTCCAACATCCGCAAGAATGTTGTTATCGCTACGACTCACGTACCTGCGAGGATAGATCCAGCTCCAGTAGCTCCGAACCGGTTAAACTAATTAATAAATTTTCGAAAATCCAACGGGTATCAACGTCAGAAAGAATTCTCAATCCTATTACGTATCAAAGGTTGCGAAATGGAGGCTAATCCGCCCCTTCCCCTTATTGAAGGTACTGGGTCTGGAACTACGGGTTATAGTAAACGAGATCTACTCTTTCTTGCTAATGAGGCGTTATTAATAGGTACTTCCAAAAGAAGTAAGATTATATGTAGCGACGCAATTGAATTAGCTTCGCATAGACAACATTCGGCTGCTAGTGATATGGGCGATGGGATAGAATCCGGTTCTGAATGGGAGATCTTTTCTCGCGAGATAGAGGAAGTTACTTCAAAGAATAGTTTGATAGATATTTATCTCACGAATACATATATTGGTCGTGACGCGTTAAAGATGCGATTTTATTATTTGTCTAACTGGTATGTGGAACCTTCAATAACCGAGTCAACATTTCGTGAATTCACTCTATTTTCGCATATCCTAGGGATACTAGCTGGATTAGTAGCTCGCGATTCGCTCCAAATGGGTATGAGAAAGAGAGAGAATTTTATTGTTATTGACAAACTCGTAGAGAATGACTTGAACCTAGCTTGTGGTGTACTGGAAAACCTATCGACTAATTTCTCACGTTCAGAAATTTGTAGAGGCGGAAGTCGACGCAGTAGTAGTCTTTCCTTTTACGTTCCTATCGGTAAACCCAAGTATTGTTCAGGTGTAACCTCTACAAGTCGTTCTTCTAAATTGATGAGAAGAGGGGGGGTTAGCCGTCTAACCGACTTCGAACTGCAACAGTCACCCGAGCTAAGAAACTCAAGTCCGACGGAAGTGTCGCGCGAGATCACTTGGTCCCGTAAGGCTTGGCGTCTCCGTTTCCTGCGAAGCGGAGCTTATGAATTGATGAGGGTATCATCTGAACCCAATCATTTGTATAATCTAATTCTCCTTTACCAAAATCGGAATTATATACCCCAACAAGATTTTGAATTCAATAAGATTAAAGGTGATAAAAGTAAATGGTATGATAGAAGCGGATATCTATTTAGTTTTGAAAAATCTGCGACTAATGTAACAGATAAATCGATTCAAAGATTGGAAAACCGGTTGGATAATATGTTGCTACGCGAGCAATTTCTCGATTTGGGAATATCCGGCGACTCCTCCAATGAATATGAAACACACTGTAATCGATTAGATGAAACGACTCGACTCTTCGGGGGGCGCTTCATCTGGGACCCCATGCTTCTGTTCCAACCAGATCCTAACATTCCTTCCTCGCGTCGCAGCCTGTTGCCGACGAAAAAACTGGCGCGGAGGCTTTATACCATTTACGGTATGAGAAGGCAGCACCTTAATAAAAGGTCAAATAAAAAGATTAAAGATTTCTTTCTCTATAGTGAAGATAATCCGAAATTGAAACCTGACTCATCTATTAAACGGTGGAATCATCTACCTTTGGATGATGAAGAGGAGCGAGATTCCGAATACGTCAAAGAAACTTCCTTTATGGATATACATCTGCAATATCCGCAGACATTTAATCCCGCTCGCTTCGATTCCTACGTGGTAGCAGAAGATTTTCCGGAGCGATTTATTCGGTTTAGGCTTCTGGTTCATAGAAACAAATGGATGAGGCGAAACTGTTGCCCAGTTCCGGATTTTCTTATCTATAATATGTTGCTTGAAATTTATTCCTATCTATTCAACCCGTCCTGGTTTGGTGGGGCATCACCGGATCGAACTACGAAACAATTTTTTCACGAAAGTTCATAGAACAAATCTTAGATACCCTTCATTATGTCTGGATCTCTAGCAATAAAATTAGGAGCCAAATCAGTAAAAGGAAGATCTATATTTTACTTCTACTTATAGAAATAATTCTGTTGTAGCATCTCAAATAGTTAAGGAACTTAAGGCCATTTCATGAGTCTTTCTGCTTAGGAAGAAGATTGAAAAGGAGCAATAGCTTATTCCATAGGGATTTATTTTGCAAAACCGCTTCTTAACATCACTCTTGGAATAGATCCTTTCTAAAATTGCGGATTTACCCCCCCCCAGATGACTTATTGATTCGCTCATTCCAATCATTCAATACACCGGAATTGAGGGGGGGGGGGTGAGAAAAGAACGCACAAATCATTTTCTCTTCAATTGTTAGGGCTGGAAGTAAGCATGATAGTGAATCATTCACTGGTTGGTGGGTCATGGTTCAACGCGATTTGATTTGGCATATGGGGGAAACGCAACTACCCAATTAGTAGGAATTATTGACTGACGTAGATTTGGACGAATCTCCCCGGGTAGGATTCGAACCTATGACCAATCGGTTAACAGCCGACTGCTCTACCGCTGAGCTACCGAGGAAAGTTGAGCTACCGAGGGAAGTCGCAGGGAATTCAGTCTCGTACACACTCAAAGACCTTTGTTCTTTGAACCGCTTCTAAACCTGTAACAGGTTAAGCTTCCCCCGACATGTTGTGAAGTAGACTTTGCGTATACTCTAACCTTCATTATAGTAGGAGGCGGTGGCGATAGCAACCCCATTTGAATGGAAGGGTCCCCCAATCATGGGATAGGGGGGGGGGGGAGGCAACCGGTCGATTGAGATGAATCCCACAAGCCCCCCCACGATCTGTATCGATCGGTCACTAATTAGTACTTCCTATTCCCCCCCCTCCAAGAAGCGTGGTAGAATAGCCGCGGGATTCTCCTACCTCATAGCGTAAAAACAAGTAATATTATTGAGGAACAGAAAGGGGAGATATAGAGATGGGGAAGATGAAAAATAGTCGGGATAAATGAACACGAATTGGAGCTTCGTGAAACGAAAGTAGCAGTTTACGGCAAGGGCGGAATTGGGAAATCAACAACTAGCTGCAACAAAAAAATAGTTCCAATAATTAATCCAAATAGATATTGAGATATCCTTCCACTTTTTGCATGTCGTATACTCTCTCCACCAAAAAGATTTGATGCACCAGTTCCGTTGATCAATCCATCAATTATCCATTGATCAAAATGTAAAATTAACTTGCTTATTAAAATTACACTCTGCACGAAGTAAATTTTATAAAAAAAATCAATATAACCTCTACTTATGGACCAATCTCCAACAGAAACTAAAAAAGTATTTACTAATCCTCCCCCCTTTAGCTTCTTATTATCTTTTGTACTAAAAATCTTATTAAATTGTCCATAAACTTTTAAGGAAATTGATAATCCAATAAGAGATAAACTAAGTGAAGGAATTGAACTTATTAATACTTCTGTCAATTTTTCAACATTTTTATTAACTTCGGAGAAAGACAAGATAGAAATCAGCCAATCAAGCAGGAAGTTCAGACCATATCCTTTCTGAGTTGAATTAATTCCGATCAATCCACCAAATAGGGTGGGTATCGCCAAAATAATGAGAGGCAATACCATACAAAAATTTGATTCTTGGGGATATAGCAAATTTCGTTCAGAATAAGATTGAATTGTTCCTTCGTAAGATCGATCTCTTTTGGAAATAGGCACGGTCACAAAGTTTGCTACTTTTGTAAATTTTTTTCGTTCTATATCTAATGAAGCAAAATTATTATTAGTTCGTCTAGTAAGTAAGTCCAATTGATCCCTACCCCATGAATGAATAACATATTCAGATGGAGAAGAGGTATAAGATTCAATGTACTTTATTTGATTAGCACGAAAATTTCCCTCAAATGTTAAAAAATAGATACGAGACGTATAAAACGCAGTAAGTCCTGCTGTACCAGAAGCTATTAACCCAAGATAGGGGGAATTTAACCAACTTTCCGTAATAATTTGATCCTTGGACCAAAAACAAGCAAGTGGAGGTATGCCGCATAAGGAAAGGGTGCCTGAAAGAAAAGTAATTCCAGTAATTGGCATACATTTTCGCAAACCGCCCATGAAAAATATATTTTGACTTTTAGAAGGGGAGTATCCAACCACTTTTTCCATAGAATGAATAACTGAGCCAGAGCCCAAAAATGACAAAGCTTTTGAATAAGCATGGGTAATAAGATGAAATAAAGCGGATTGGGAAGCACCAATACCCGAAGCCAGTACCATATATCCTAACTGGGACATGGTCGAATAAGCCAGACTCCGTTTTAGGTCTTTCTGAGCGAGAGCTAACGTGGCACCCAATAAGGTTGTTACTCCACCTACCCAAGAAATAGTAGACATAACTAGAGGCAATGTCGAAATAAGCTCGAAAATTCGAGCTATGAAGAAAATTCCGGCAGCCACCATAGTAGCTGCATGAATAAGAGCCGATATAGGGGTCGGTCCCTCCGTAGCGTCTGGTAACCATACGTGAAGTGGAAATTGAGCAGACTTGGCAATCGGACCTAGGAAAAGTAAAAGGGCAGTTGTATTAGCAAAGATCGGATTGACGACACCGCTGCTAGTTAATTTGATAAATCAATCACACAATTCGTAAATATCAAAACTACCCGTTATCCAGTAAATGCCTAATAAACCCAAAAGTAATCCGAAATCCCCTATGCGATTGGTGACAAAAGCTTTTTGACAAGCATTTGCAGCACTCGATCTCGCAAACCAAAAACCTATTAATAAGTAAGAACACATTCCAACTAACTCCCAAAACACGTAAATTTGTATCAAATTGGGACTGAAAACTAGTCCCAACATTGATGCCACAAATAGACTTAAATAAGCGTAAAATCTTGCATATCCTTAATCGTGACACATATAACTATCGCTGTAAACCATCACTGGGAGACCTACGGTAGTAACTAATATTGACATGACAAGAGTAAGCGGATCAATGAGAAGACCTATTTTCAAACGGAAATCACTTTTTGGAATCCGAGCCCACAAATACTGCTGGATAGAGTGAGTCGTAGTCTGTCTCCAAAATAAGACGAAGGAGACAAACATAGCGATAATTAATGAAAAGATATTGAAAGCTGCGCACCAGCGTCGCAAGCTTCTCGTTGCCTTTGGAAAAAAGAATGAAAAAGATCCAGTTAAACAAGAGGCTACCAACGGACACAAAGGGATTATACAAGCAGATTTATTTGAAAGTTCCACGGCCGTATTAAATCTAAGTTAAATTCGTTATTGTTTTTCACTCTTTGTGATTAAGAGTCAAAGATGAAACTCTGGGAACAATATAAAATAGAATAAATAGAACTAATTCAATTAATTTTTAGTTAAACAAAGAATTTCACCTGCACAAATTGAAGTTTCGCATAAATAAGAAGAGACATATATATATATATATATATGTAAAAGGCTTGACAATATTTAAAGATGACCTTGATACTTATTCAAGTCAGATAATTTAAATCAGAATAGGTTTGCAAATCACACTTTTAGTATTAGAAAGGAAAAAATGAGAAAAAAATGAGAAAAAAATGGATAGAAAGATAAAATTAGGATGAATAAATATGCAATAATTGACATCGGTGGCAAACAGCTCCGAGTGGAACAGGGAAGATTCTACGATGCTCGACATCTCGTCCCGATTCGAAATACATTGAAGCCCAACGAAAAAATAGTAATAAATAGGGTTTTACTTATTCGTCACGGATCTAGCATCAATTTGGGCTATCCGTGGTTACATGACGCAACTGTCAGAGGCAGAATCTTACATGGTTGTGTCGATAAAAAACTGGTGATACAACGGATTCAGTCTAAGAAGAAAACATGACAAATTTTTGGATATAGAGAAAATATGAGTCGATTTGTGATTGATTCAATTCAATTCGGCGGTAAAAACCTAGACAAAGATTAGATAATTATTTCTCTTTCTTTATCGAATCAATATATGCATCCAAAATATTGATATAGCAGCATTCAACTTAAAAATCTTCTACTTCTTCGCTTCCCTACGTCCCTGCTCATGCTTATCTAATTCTCTTTCCATTATATCTATTCTATCGATACGTATCAATATAGTTTCAAGTTAGTCGCAAAAGATAATAGATATATGGCAGTACCTAAAAAACGGACTTCCAGCTCGAAAAAGAAAATTCGTAACCGCGCATGGAAAGCTGGACCTGTAGAAGTAGCATCAGTAGCTTTTTCCCTGGCCCAATCTGTTTTAACCGGCCGTTCAACAAGTTTTTACTATATAACGGAAGAAGTAACGGGAGAGAAAGACTCATCTAAAAATTAGGATTACCTTTCTTGTCACTATATTTCGATGACGTATATATATCTATTACATATCTAAATAGAAGATGAATGAATAAATAAAAAGTTTCAAAGCGGAGGAGTAGAGATGGGACATCAACCAGTACTAGTACAGCTAAGATTAACGGGAAACTAACTTTTTAGTATGTAATATTTTAGCAAGAATGCAGGGGTTAACTAGACAATTTATTTCTAGTACCGATTCAACAACTTATTACGTAAATAATTTCGATTGATAAATGTTGGACTCAACAGATGACGAGGCAAAGATTAAAGGTTTGTTCTTTTCCTATAAGGGTTAATAGATAGCTAATTGATAACTATTACTTCATATCGGTAACTGAAAAAAAAATATTAAGATTAAGATAACAAAGTAAAAAGGAAAAGAGAAGACACTCTATCTTTTCAAAGTATGGACAAAGACGAAGGAAGCGACTCCGAAGGAAAGTAAGTTGAAAATATTTTCAATTTTCTTCTTCCTTTTCTTTCGGAGTTTCTCCTACGAGGTTTCGGGTAACAAATCTTTCCTACCCCCAGTTGCATTTCGGCTCATTAATTGATTATTTATAGAGAAGCCAAACCTGTAATTAGTGCTTCTTCATACATCTCGTGACTTTATTATCAGTCGGAATAGCAGGATTCGAACCTGTGACCTCCATCACCCCAAGATGGCGCGCTACCAAACTGCGCCATATTCCGTCGCTTCTTTATACATACATATATAGATGTACGGTATTACATACTAGTATTAACATCATCTTTGCTTACTAAATTGCCTATGAATTTGATGTTGCAGCTGCTTCAATACTCCATTTATGGAGGGGCCTCTGCCTATCTCGCCGCTTGGACTACATCTTGGACAAGGAGACGTTGACGTGCCATCCCAAATTGATATAGAATAGTTATGCATTTACATATTTCTCTTCTTCTTAGAAGAAGCCGCTATGGTGAAATAGGTAGACACGCTGCTCTTAGGAAGCAGTGCCAAAGCATCTCGGTTCGAATCCGAGTAGCGGTATTCAAAAATTTTCCACTTTTTATCTTCACATTCTAAAGCGATATCTGCAACAGAGAAAAAGAAAGAGACTTAGTTTACTGGTAGCTACATAAATAACTATGTAACAAGTATTTGCAGCTCTCTCTATATAGAAAGAGATAAATATCTAAAATCAGATTCAATATAATTTTCAAATCAATAAGAATTAAAGACTAGTTTCTATTTAAGTTGTGGAACCCATAATCTTACTCCCTTTAACCTGAAGAGAAGAAAAAAAAATAGAATATTACTTAGATCGTAATTAGCTTCAAGCTCATTGAATTAAGTTTTAGTAACTTACTAGTCTTTCCTTATCACAAAGTATATCTATATGGAACGCGCTTTTATCCATATTTCGTTTTTTATGCTTCTTTCTGCTACTTCGCTAAATCTGATCAATCTATTTCATGAATTTGGTAAGTTAAGCAAATTTAGTAATAAGGGTATGACAATTGCTTTCCTCTGTACGACGGAGTTTTCAGTAAACCGATGGTTTCAAACTAGGCATTTACCGGTAAGCAATCTGTACGAGTCGTCAATGTTTCTTTCATGGAGCTTCTCTTTGTTGTACGTAATATTGGAATTCAAGAATCAGAATAGGTTGTCGGGTACAATTATAGCGCCAGGTGCTGTGCTGACTCACGCCTTCGCTACTTTAGGTCTCCCTGAAGATATGCAACAATTTACGCGACTAGTACCTGCTTCGCAGTCTCATTGGTTGATGATGCATGTAACTACAATGCTGCTGAGTTATGCAACCTTGCTATGGGGATCTTTGTTGGCAATATCCTCATCAAGTATTTACTTTAGTGATATAAAAAATTACCACGTTTTAGAATCGAGACACAATTGTTATAATACTTCATCGAAATTGAAGACTCTTACCAGAATTAATGTACGGAGTTTTCTTTATCCACTATTTTCAAATTTGAAGAAGTGTCAACTAATTAATCGATTAGATAGATGGGCTTATCAAATTATAAGTTCGGGGTTCTCTTTATTAACCATTGGTATACTTTCAGGGGCGGTATGGGCTAATGAAGCTTGGGGATCTTATCGGAGTTGGGACCCCAAAGAAACGTGGGCGCTAGTAACTTGGCCAATACATGCTACTTATCTTCACACCAAGATAACGAACAGGTGGATGGGAGAGGGACCGGCTGCGATAGCATCAATAGGTTTTTTCCTAGTTTGGGTTTGTTTCTTGGGAGTTAATTTGTTAGGAATTGGATTACATAACTACGGATGGATAATATAGAAATAAATTTGATAAAATAGAGACATAAATATTTGATTTGCCGAGTTTTGGTTTCATCAAATAAACAAGATAAAGATGAATAGGAATAATTGAATTAAGAAGGGGGGGGGGGGCAAAAACAAACATTTACTAGATAAGCAGTAAGTAACTGCATCTACTTCTTTGTCTGTTTTTGTTTCTCTACCCAGTTCATTTTTCATTTGTGCCCGCAGTTGGAGGCGGGAACCATTCGTGACGAGTAGACGGAAGTTAAGTATCACTAATATAACTAAAATCGGCGAGTTTTCATAGTTAGTTAGAATCAAAATAATATGTTTTTTTGTATTAATTTTTTTTTTTATTTTACTTTTTTTATACTATAATCTAAATGCTATTTAGTTCAATCAAATATTCTCTGTACCTTCATTTGGTAGCCGAATATGAAAGCAGTATTGAGAGAACTTCACTATTCCATAAAGGTAGAATTAAATTTGGATATGAACCGATACCTAGTATTGGTAAAAAAAAACAGGTCGAGGTGAAGATTTCCCGTGGACCAAAATCGATTAAATAAGGATTTGATTCATTGGCCAACCTATAACCGTAAAACATTCGACGTAACATCGATAACAAATAGATGGAAGCCAATACTGTACCGATTGCCTCCAACACTGTAACTGCTACCTTAAAGAAAAATGAGTATTGCTTGGTAATAACAACTCCTAGAAATACTAATAATTCTGATACGAAACCGCTCATCCCCGGTAATGCAAGAGATGCCAGCGAGAATGTACTAAACATAGTAAATAGTTTAGGCAGTCGAGTTGCTATTCCCCCTAACTCATCAAGGAGGGGGGTACGCGTTCTGTCATAGCAAGTACCTGCGAGAAAGAAGAGTGCCGCGCCAATTAAGCCGTGAGATATCATCTGCAACATGGCTCCGTTAATACCCGCGTCTGTCAGGGACCCAATCCCGATAACTACAAAACCCATATGGGAAATTGACGAATAGGCTATCCTTCTCTTGAGATTACGCTGACTCATGGAAGCTAGAGAAGCATATACAATTTGAGTTGCTCCGAGCAGTAGTAACCATGATCGAAGGAGAAGATGCGCATGAATCAGTATTTCCAAATTGACCCGAATCAACCCGTATCCTCCCATTTTTAATAATACTCCAGCTAGTAACATGCATGTGCTATAATGTGCCTCTCCGTGAGTATCTGGCAGCCAACTATGAAAGGGAAATATTGGTAACTTCACCGCGTAGGCAATTAGGAAGCCTAAGTAGAGGGCAATTTCTAACGAGATGGGATATGGCTTATCCATTAAAGCTTGAATAGCAAAAGAGGGTACTTCGTTCCCATAAAAACTCGTGGTTAAGGCTGCTACCAAAAGAAAGATGGACCCGCCGGCTGTATATAAAACAAATTTCGTGGCCGAATATAGACGTCTCTTTCCGCCCCATAGGCATAAAAGTAAATAGACTGGAATTAGTTCTAGCTCCCACATGAAGAAAAAAAGCAAGATGTCACGGGAAACAAACAAACCAATTTGACCGCTATACGTAACTAGCATCAGAAAATAAAATAGACGTGTATTGCGAGTGATCGGCCAAGCCGCTAAGGTTGCCAAAGTAGTTACAAAACCCGTAAGTAAAATAAGACTCATGGAAAGTCCGTCGAGACCGACTATCCAATGAAAATTGATGGAATTTATCCAGCTAAATATTTCTAGTAGCTGAATGGATTGGGAATCAAATTGGAAATGGCAATAAAATATATAAGTAATCATCAAAAATTCCAATATGCAGATACCCGGAGTATACCATCGAACGATTCTGTTTCCATCACGAGGAAGTATTGGAAGCAACAAACTGGCAAAAATTGGAAAAAGAACGATCGTTGTGAGCCAAGGTACATTACTCATCATGAATAATAAATAATTAATAAAAAATAATTTTTGATACAGAAGAAACTACGCGGGTGAACTATGACGACTCGTACTCTCACTTCGCAAGTCCCGAAGCTTTGAGTACGAGTCAAAATAATCTAACAATTACCTCTTCTGCTCCGTCACTAGTAGGCTAACCCCATACTGCGGGTGGTTTCAGCTCCTAGGTAGACACGTACGCTCAAAAAATCTGTTGGACAAGCGGATTCGCATCTTTTGCAACCTACGCAATCTTCTGTTCTAGGAGCAGAAGCTATCTGATTTGCCTTGCAGCCATCCCAGGGTATCATTTCTGAGACATCCGTAGGACATGCTCTTACACACTGTGTACAACCGATACATGTGTCATATATTTTTACTGAATGTGCCATTGAATTTACTTACTCCTATCAAATTCGCATACCAATTTTTCTTCTTTTTTAGTAAAAAGGTTGAAATGAGATTTTTTTGTAGTTGTCCCTTATATAGATACTTTTTTTCTAGATACTTTTTTTCTAGATACTTTTTTTCGCGCCGGGTTAACCATTTCTATTTCTTCTCTAAATCTACCCAATCGGATCCTATTTTTTCTTTTTTGATACGGGTCTTCTTCTTTCGAAGAAAAAGTTGTTGACTACTTATAAAATACAATGTAAGGTATTAAGCCAATTTAATGAATCGAGATAATCTAGTTGGGCACAAAATCAACTAGATTGGTAAAATCACTTCATCTACTTCTCAGTCACCATTTTAACAGATTAAATTGATCGATACGAGTAGATCTTCTATTTCGTTGAAGAGAAAGGGCAATAGATAACCCGGTGGCAGCCTCGGCAGCTGCAACAGCTATCACGAATATGGCAAATACTTCCCCTCCCATTTGCTTATTTTTCAATAAATTTGAAAATAGAATAAAATTTAGATTAACTGCATTAAAAATTGACTCAAGACTCATAAGTGCCCTAACCATATTTTTACTTGTAATTAAGCCGAAAAATCCGATACACAAGAGGTAGGTACCTAAAATTAGTCCGTGTTCAAACATGATTTATTAAAGTCCCCCAAAAAAAATTTCGATGAGTCAATTTCTTCACGACCTTATATATAGTAGGAACCTAGGGTTAATCAAAAAGATGAAAAATTCTTGCGAGATGGTGAAAAAGATGATTTTTCATCAGTTGTGATTGTGTCCTCGTCCCGCGCTGAGTTGATTGCTCCCACCAAAGCAACTAAAAGAAGTATTGAAAGAAGCTCAAACGGGACTAAAAATTGACTAAGTAATGTATACCCGAGTTGGTTAACGTCAATCCTGGGTATATCTGTCAAAAGAGTCTCCGATTGATTAACGAAACTGATACCGAACCAATTTGTATTATAAATGATAGTAACCAATGCCAAAAATAGTGCTGCGCAAGCTCCCGAAGTGGTGAAGTACCCCACACCCCAAGTAGTAGAACTAGATTGAGCCGATTTTTCAGTAACCATTACAGCAGACGCAATTAATACATTTGTAGCTCCTACATAAACAAGCGGTTGTGCAGCAGCTACGAAATCAGCATTCGATACGAAGTATGATAAAGATATACAAGTAAAAACCAACCCCGAAGAAAAAGCAGAGTAAACCGCGTTAGCAAATGATATTGTGCCCAAACTTCCTAGTAGAATACCCAATCCTATTAGTGACAAAATAAATTCATGAATTAATTCGGATAGATTCATTGGACACAACTACTTAAATGTTTCATGATATTTTCATCTGTACCTCGTGTTTTCCCTTTTTATTTTAGTTACAAATAACCAAAAAAATCCATTCATCTTTCAGGATATCCAATTAATTTACAGGCAATTAATTAGATTTTCTATTTTTTATGCTAAACCTCTTAATTATTTCATTAAAAGGTTAATTAAATCGAAATCACTTGAGTCGAAAAATCTTGAGATATGGAAAGAGGTAGACGACCCAAAGCTGTTTGATCTTGGTTTAGTTCATGACGATCATAGCTAGAAAGTTCATACTCTTCAGTCATTGACAAGCAATTTGTTGGGCAGTATTCGACGCAGTTTCCGCAAGAGATGCAAACTCCGAAATCGATGCTGTAGCTTTTTAAACGTTTTTTCCTAATATCCTTCATAAGGATCCAATCTACAACTGGCAAATTAACCGGACATACTCTGACGCATACTTCGCAAGCAATACATTTATCAAATTCAAAATGGATGCGTCCACGAAACCGTTCAGATGATAAATTTTTTTCATATGGATATTGAACGGTTATAGGTGAACGATTCAAATGGTCTAACGTAATTGCGAAGCCTTGACCTATGTATTTTGCAGCTTCTATGGCTTGTTGTCCGTAGCTTCCAAATTCAATTAGTGTGGAAAACATAGAATAAATAACCCCAGCCTACTACTTGTTTCTGGTACAAATAAACTTACATGTATGGGATAAAAAACAAATGGTATATCTGCTTACCTTCCCTTTTAATAAATTAAAAAGATTTGACTTAAACTGAAGCTGAAAAAAAGAGGGGGGAGCTATCTTAGTAACAAAAGTTGAAACGAAGCTGTCGGTGACAAATTTCCCAAAGCAATAGGCAGAAGAAATTTCCATCCAAGATTTAGTAATTGATCTATTCTTACTCTAGGTAAAGTCCATCTCGTTAAAATGGAGATAAATATAAATAGATAGCATTTTGCCAATGTGGTGATAATACCCAACCCTGACATCAATACGTGAAAAGACTCACCGCTATAATCTGAAAGCTGAGAATTCTGTCCAAGATTTTCAAGGAGGGGAATTGAAGAATCCCATCCACCCAGATATAAAATTGTTACAAATGGTGAGGAAGCTGACAGATTTGAGTGAGAACCAACATAAGATAGACCAAATTTTATTCCTGAATATTCAGTCTGATAACCTGCAACTAGTTCTTCCTCTGCTTCTGGCAGATCAAATGGTAGCCTCTCACATTCTGCTAATGACGAGATAAAAAACGCTATGAATCCTATAGGCTGACGCCAAAGATTCCACCCTATAAAACCATATTTAGATTGTGTTTCCACTATATCAACTGTACTCAAGCTACCAGATAAGGGTAGTCGGCGGATCCCCCCCCCCCCTCCCGCCTCTAATTCGAAACCGTACATGAAATCATAGTTTCATACGGCTACTCATCAATTTTAGAAAGAGGTATTAGCAGCACATATTACTACCTGTAGTTAAAATATAAATTACCAACTTAGATTAACGAGATTCCGTTTGCCACAAAAAAATAGTTGCTTCCGAATCTATCTCAACCTCATATTTTTCTTTGGAGGTTGCGACCTGCTGCAAAACTGAAAATTATCAAGTTCGACATATATCTCTAGCATAAAAAGAACCAGCGGAATTACTTCCAGTTCCATTTTCAAATGGAAATAGAAGCGATTAGTTTGGCGATGTGTTTGTTGTACCAAGTCTCGAGCTAAAACTAAAAAAAACTTGTAATCAAATTTGTGATCACCAAAATTACTGTGGGGATTACTTCGTTCCAAGTGGTTATCGTCGCAGTGAACGGGACTATACTCGAGACTGAAATAGGTTGGATGTACCACTCAGCTGTCCCTACCGAGACTGAGTCCACCTCATGTAAATAGGAAAAGCCGGTAAAAATTTCTAATTACATCGGTACTCAAGTTGCCGCTAGTTATTACCAGAATTATCTCCATCTGGCAAATCTCTTGCGCATATTGGTGTTTCTTACCGCTCACTTTTAGCTAATCCTAAGGGGAGTCGAAGAATGACTACCTGTTCCCGCGTCAAGCCTGGAGGTATTCTAGCCTAGACCTGGGGTGAAATGGCATTTACCACTCGGATATGCTTCTACGCCCGTACATGGGGTATGGGCTTTGAACCCGTAACGGCGGAAACGCCGTTTGATCTAACCCAAAAGACTATTTGGTTTATTACTTAACAATAAATACCTTCATACTATCTAATCGTAGCTAAATATCCTTATTTATTATTTCTGTTTAGCGAGTCGCACGTAGGGATGCAGATGATATACACAAAGCCAGGGGGATTTCGTAACTGATAGATTGGGCGGCGGCCCTAAGGCCACCTAAGAAAGAGTATTTGTTGTTTGAGGAATATCCCGCAATAAGAAGACCCAAGGGTGTGACACTTGAAACGGCGACCCAAAAGAAAACACCTATAGCCAGATCAGATAAAATGATACCTTGGTTAAAAGGTATTACCAGGTAACTTAGTAGGACTGGTATTACTGCAATGGCTGGTCCAGCGGCAAATAACCAGGCATCACCCTTGGATGGAATAATGTCTTCCTTTAATAAAAGTTTGATTCCATCTGCTAAGGATTGAATAATTCCCAGCGGACCCGCATATTCCGGTCCAACACGTTGTTGTACCCCCGCAGACACTTTCCGCTCAAGCCACACAATAACCGATACTCCTACCGTGACTCCCGTAATTAGAATAAGGGTATAAACTAGAATCCAAATGAATTCGAAAGATTTTGTTGCAACTTCCAACTCATTAAATAATTTAACTAATTGTTTCCCATAAATTTCGATATAAGTTGCCATTTCAGCGGTCAACCTCTCCCATAATGATATCTATACTACCTAGTATTGTCGTGATATCTGCGAGCTTCATTCCTTTTAGTAATTGGGGAAGAATTTGCAAATTTATAAAACCAGGTGGACGAATCTTCCATCTCCACGGGAAAACACCACCACCTCCAACCAAAAAAATTCCCAATTCTCCTTTAGGGGCTTCTACTCTTACGTAATGTTCCTGTTTAGGTAACTTCAAAGTAGGGGAAGACTTCTTCCCAACGAATTGATAATTGAAACCACCCCAATCTATTTCTCCTTCTTGTTGGACAAGACGTCGACCTTCCAAATTTTCATATGGACCTCCCGGAAGAAGTTTCAGCGCCTGCTTAACGATATTTACGGATTCTTTCATTTCGTCAATTCGTACCAAGTAGCGCGCTAGGGAATCTCCCTCCTCTTGCCATTTAATCTGCCAATCTAGGTTGTCGTAACATTCGTAGTGATCGAGTTTGCGAAGATCCCATTGAACCCCCGAAGCTCGTAATACAGGTCCAGATAAGCCCCAACTGATAGCTTCTTGTCTACTGATGAAACCTACCCCCATTACTCGTTTTAAAAATATGGGATTTTTCGTAATTAATCGTTCATATTCATGAACTTTTGGGAGGCAATGATGGCAGAAGTCTAAACATTTGTCTACCCACCCGTAAGGTAAATCCGCAGCAACCCCTCCGATTCGGAAGTAGTTGTGCATCATTCGCATGCCGGTAGCAGCTTCAAACAAATCATAAATCATTTCCCTTTCTCGAAATATGTAAAAAAATGGAGTTTGCGCACCAATATCTGCCAGGAATGGTCCAAGCCATAACAAATGCGAAGCTATTCGGCTTAATTCAAGCATGATTACACGTATGTAGCTAGCTCTTCCGGGTATTTGAATATTAGCCAGCTTCTCCGGTGCATTGACTGCTACCGCTTCAGTAAACATAGTGGCTAAATAGTCCCATCTTGTTACGTACGGGAGATATTGCAAAGTGGTACGGTTCTCGGCAATTTTTTCCATTCCTCGATGCAGATATCCCAAAATTGGTTCGCAATCGGCAACATTCTCACCATCTAAGGTGACAACAAGTCGAAGAACACCATGCATAGATGGGTGATGAGGGCCCATACTTACTGTAACCGGATCTAGTTCTTTAAGATGCATATTTGTAAATCATTTCCTTTCCTTCCAGTAAATATCATGGGATCTAACTTCGGCAAAATAAGTTGTGCCGACTATAACACGTCAAAGTTTTAAACCGCTATTCAATCATCAAGGCTTCCTTAAACCCCGAATACCTAAAGTTTTTACAACTTTAGCATAGAGGAGTGTATTCTTATCAGATAAATAAATTAGAAGACGTTTACGTTTACCAAGTAATTTTCGTAAACCTCTTCGAGATGAATAGTCTTCGGAATGTGATTCCAAGTGGGAGGTTAGTTTCAAAATCTGATGAGTCAAGTAGTAAATTTGGGAAGCGGTGGATCCAGTATCTTTATTTCCACCGACTAGCTGTGCATCAATAGATTTACATCTGTTCGTAGTAGTAATATTAATAATAATAATTACGATTGCTTGCTCTACCTCAAATTGATTATAAACTATTTAGTCACCAGTTGCAGCAATATTGCCTCGGACGAAAATGAAGTCTGATGTTTTCATGTGTAATATAGCACCCCGTCGAATGATAAATGTGGGCTTCTATATCTCACCCACGAACAGTTACGCCCCTTGCCGCGATTCACGTTAAGTATATTATGTGTAATTAATTGAAATTACCCATGCAGAGATTATTCCAATTAATTACACATACATTAAAAGCTTCGTGTCCCGTTTAATATTCCTTTTATTTTGTCAATGCCGATTAATAGGATACATTCGAAGTTTAAGCATTGTAAATCGGCTCCCGGTAGTAACGTTGAAACAGAATCTGCCAGTGCAGGCTAATTCTTCAAAACGATGGCTAGGCCACATAAATCGCTTAATCTCTTGAACACCCCCTAGTTCCGAAGGCTCATATTCTTTGCTACTTTGGATGCGGCAAATCCTCGAGATAGAATCAAATTTGGAATCGAAATAGTGTGCCCCCAATTTTGGAGACCTCGAAATTAGCAGAGATCGAAGGAATCGGAATTCCCGTCGACGTCGCGCAAGCAAGAGATCTTCAATATTATAAACCTGAGATCGCTTTATGTTCACTTCTTTGGCAATAAGTGACAATTTTGAGATATAGGTATCACTGTAGACTCTTTTGTACAGCCGTTTCCCGACTCTATTTTTCAATCTAAACTTGAATTTTAACAGGGGATTAATTATTTTGTATAGCAAATTTTGGTCATCAAGTAAGATCGATAAACGATGAGCTGAAAGAACAGACAAATCATAAAAAAGATCAAAGTTTGTTGTTGCATTAAAATGTAAATCTAATAGATCGGAATCTACATTGGTATTCGCACAAAGTGTGACGAGATCGCGTTCATCTTCCAACATTCTTACGATAGCTGTCAGACTTCTCAAATTTTCTAGTTTCGCTTCAGATTTCCATTTCCACTGAAATAGATAATCCATATCTTCTCTTTCGTCTAACATTATTTCGTACAGTTCATCAGATACTTTTTGAAATCTACGAGTTACATCTAGTACTATCCCGTATGTAGTATTATCCCTCAAAATAGGATCTATGGACCCCCTTTTATTAGTTTTGAAGGGGCTTCTTGTTCCTGCAAAATCTGTAACTAGCCACGGCATCAAATCAAATTTAGAGTTAAATTTGATTTCCAAATTAGAAGTGCGAAAATTAAGTAATTCATTCATTCTCTTCCGCTTCACTTTAGTAATTCTCGAGATACGATTTCCGTAGTAAAATTTTCTTTTTATAACATCTTGTCGGATGGAAAATTTTTGCACATCTCCACTTCGTACAAAATCAATCAAACTTTGTAATAAATATCTACGTTTGCGAAGCTTACTGAAATTTCTAATTCGATCCCTAAGGAGGGGCTTCTTGGCATATATAGAATAATTATGTAACTTGCCTTTAAGGACATAAAATTCTCGTTCATTTGCAAATCTTTCTTCGATCTTGGTGAGTTCGTTCAATAAATTGGAACTAGTTTTCCATCTGGAAGGTGCGACGTCGCGCCAAAGTAGTAGTGGCAAGTTGTGGTTGGAGAAACAGTCTAACCATTTATTCCAATTATTTGTGTCTAGATCACATAATCTCTTCAAAAATCCCCACTCTTCTAGGCAGTTCAAAACGTGTTGATTGAAAGATTTATTTGCAAGTTTGTTAGTCGTTTTACTATTATCAAGTGAAGTGCCTGCGCAATTACTTACCTTATCCGGACTTGAAATGGTTGACTCGTACTCAACGAGAAGTTCCGAGGAATTTTGCGAACAAGTCGAAGATTGCTCAAACTTGTAGAAGTTTAAATTATTATCCCAGTATCTGCTATTTATAGTTTCTCTTCCAATACTCCTTCCACTACCAGTTGAGAGAAGATTTAGTTTCAAGCTTTTCTTCGCGCTTAGATCCCAAATACTGTTATAAAGATCCGCTTGAGATAACCATTGAGTTTTATCAAATTGTGACAATCTATTTTTGGATCTGTAACAAACTAAATCTCCTTTTTGAGTAGCATTACTAACTTCTACTAATTGCGTGCATAATGTGGCAAGTTCACTGGAGTAATAACATAAATCCCTGCTAATTTTTAGATACAAAATGGATGCCGCAAAATGGGATTTTTCAATTGCTTCTGCAAGAATTATATGGAACTTCACAGCCATTTTTTTAGAATCTGCTAGTTCTTCATCATCAACTTCCGTAAAATTGGTAAGGTCTGTATCTTTCAATCCGTAATTGAAAGTTGATTCATAAGCCTTAGCTGTTTCAGTGTTCAGTTGATCTACTTTCACCCCTGAGTCTGGTGGATTTGGTAATCCGGTTACGTAATTATCCGCAACAAATATTCTACCAGTTGATTTTTGATTGACTAATTGCTTATCAATATTATCAGCTGGTTGTACCTCCCCAACAACAGTAATAGATCCCCCATCTAGTCTGCCAAAATTTGAATTTAAGTTCGCTACTTCCTTTGTATCGTCATCAGGCACCGGCTTTATCTGAGTATCATATGTCGGGACCGATTCAGCTGAGACCCCTCTAACTTTGGGAAATAGGGTAAACTCTTTCAATAAAATTAAACTTGGTTTGAACAATTTTCCCAGCTTGAAATTGGAATCAAGAAAAAGATAGGCTTGACTAGCTCCTAACGAAAACCTCTCCCTGCAAATTCGAATAAGTTCCCTTCTTACAGGCCTCCAGAATGATGGTTGCTTTTGGATATTTCCAAAAGGTATATCTGTCTGATATCCTAAAGCAGTTAAATAAGTAAATCTAGGCCTTTTTTGTCTCAACTTCTGTTTGTTTTTCGACATCTGACTCCCAATTGATTCAACTTCCAGATATTTCTTCCGAAGAGTGAGCCTTCCAGCGGAGTGCCAAGGCTTCAACCGAAAGGGATACGCTATTTTGATCTGCATACCCTCTCTCAACCAGCGTGGGGGAAGTTGATCCTGCGAAAACTCTTCACCATCAAATGTACAATTAATATGAATTTCCTTCTTCCACTTCGTCCAGTCTTTATTCCATTCAGAATTTTGCCGAAGCAAGATACGACCAATAGTTTTAAAAACTATAAGTATAGGTAACTTTACAAACTTGCGAAATCTTGACTGAAAAACCAGCATGTAACCTCTTCCATTATGAATGGGAACTATGTCTGATCTAGCTGCTACAGCTGAACGAGCAAGTCTCGACTGGCTTAAATCTTTTTCCGTCGCTGCTGGGGAAGTTAATTGCTGTCCAAACCGGTAATCCGTAATCTTTTTTGAGTCAGTAAGCAAATTTTTGGTCTTCGGATTCATTAAACGCTCAACGGGTAATTGAAGTAAGATCGGTACTTCTCTTAATCTGAGGAAAAAAGCCGAACGCACTTTTTCTTGAAGTGCTTTCCATAGCAATGTTTTTCGTCTTCTGGATCGCATGGATCCCTTCAAGAATTTTCGGCGAAAGTCCGATATTCTTGCATATCGTTTCACTAATTTTGATGATCTGGGTTTCCCTTTTGTAAACGTAAAACCAACATTCCGTAATTTTCTATGACGGATATCACCGTCTGCTCCCGGAAAATCAAATTCGGGATCAAAATATAGTTCGTTATTACGAGCCAGATTTGCACCTAAATCTTCGACATTGTGGGGTGTGCATACTCCTTCTTCCACAGTTCGGGAGCATTTCTGACCGTTTATTGAAAATCTATTTGCTAGGAAAATTTGATCAAACTTGTAGCAATTTTTTTCCTGCGTTATATAAGTTAGAAATAATGCTCTATCCTCGGAATCCAAATTTGTTATTTCCTCCCAAGTGACAACAGACCCGGACGGAGATCTTATTCCCTTGAGAATTTTCTGCACGTCATAATCATATAAAACTCGATTTTTGAACATGAAGTGGAATATACGTTGAGCTCTCACTGGCAAAGTTTCCCACGGAAGAGGATTCATGCTGCCTCGTCTTAATTTCCGACTCTTTCTGGACATCCAATTTTTGATAGAATTCTCCCTAGTTGTGGCGCTACCCCTTGCCCTTCTAATCCTTCTTCTTGTCTCTAAATCATTCCAGTTCCATCTAGCCAAATCTAACTCATCTCCTGTTAGAAATGTTTGTGGAATTGGAATTCGCATACGTAAATTATTAATAAGGGGGTCGTAAACATGGGGTACTCTTTTCTTATTACCACCTATCAAGCGACTTCTCCCTTCCATTGCTTCCGAAAAGGGAAATCCAATATTTAATAATTGAACTCGATCTATTAATTCTTTTTGAAATATCTTGCCTTTTACTAAGTTTTGCAAAATCCAGCTTCGATATGAAAAATGGGTTCTCACAGATTTGTAGGGTCTTGCCGTAGATTTCTCCAATTATTTCTCAAAAATCGACGAACTAGGCAACGCTGCAATGCATAACCTCTGTCTTCCATCAGTTATACACCTCTCGAAAAAATACATAGATGTCTTCCCTTTGTAGAAGCTGCTATCATCGGATCGACTATTTCTGATGAATCGATTACTCCGATTTTCTCTGGAGGGATCAAAAAAAGAGATAGGCCACGGCTTGAAAAACCACCACAAAAGATCTGAATATTCAGCAATTTCCCAGAAAGACATTTCTTTATCATGGGGTTCATTCGTGAACTTTATAGTCCAAGAAGGAACTGGAGCTCTACCTAAATAAATCAACGCATTAAATACAAAAATAATACTAAAAGTTGTATAGATAGCACGTTTTACTAATAGATATATTAGTGGTGAATCTTTTCTCACACGAATCAAGAGGAACTTGGACGAGTAATTGAACACCATGTGACCAATTAACCAGCCAAAAAAGCTAGTTATTGCAAATATTAGATTGGTACTATAACGAAAAAAGAAGAGGTACGCCAATCTACTTAATACAGGATTTGGCAGCAAAACGGGATTCAAAATTTGAAACAAGAAACTATTGAGAAATAAACTAATTAAGCGTGAATCGCGCAACGAGGTGACGGGACGCAAAATCTGATAATCTGGTAAGTCATTAATTGTTAGACAAAATAGAACCATGTAAGGTATCACCACGATAGCTAAAAGGTGTGGTTTCGATAAGAAAATATAGATTGGTGAAAAATATATTGTCGAAGTAATTGCTAACTGTGCCAGCATCGAACCACTCAGAGAGACAAGACCGCTCAAATTTCCCCCCAAAAGAAAAGCCCTTAGACACAAGATCTGGGAAGGTCCAACGGGTAGTGTCGCTAGGAACCCGTAGTATATTCCAAAAAGTATATAAGGACTTATCAACCTCAACCCAGTTAATGATAAACTATTTAATATATTTATATTCGTTGTAGTCTTTTTGATGTACGGGTTTATCGTTCCATTTGCTTCTATTTCTTCATAATTTTGACTGGCCATGCAGATCTCTCAGTCGCTCGGTTTTCCCCATCTCTATATTTAACCTTCCGATGTCCATATGAATACCATATACATTATACGCACAAATGTAAACTAATACAACTGATTCTGAAAGATCAGTTATGAATTTGAAATAAAAACTTTACCTCATCAAAAAGATTGGAATTTAATTTCTTAATCATAGGAAAAAGATAGAATTAACAAATTGTTGATTAAGATCTTCTAGAATTAACTACATAGATATCTCGTCATAATGATTAATTTTCAAATTTTAGTAATTATTTTATGGCTACTAGCTTTGTTGAACATCTACTATCTGTTTCGACAAGCGACGGCAATCTGATACGGAATCACCTCTACGTCGCAGTGGACGAGTGACTAGTTCAAGAGCATCTCTTGCATTAGCAGATCCATGGATTTGCGCAAATGTAAATTCGACCGACCATTTAGTGTCTATATCTCTAGCCTCCGAAGGATTAGCGTGAGCCATTCCAGTAATTGCCAAGTCTGGTTGCAACTCATGCATACGCTGTACCTGACTATAGTTGTCGGGCTTTTCTACAATGCGAGGCATGGGTCTTTTCATCTTTCTACAAGTCTGTTGCAAGAGCAATAGCTCCGCAGCTTGATATCGTCTATCCATATAAGGAATACCTACTTCGTAAACAATCATTCCGCATCGAATTAGAAACCTTGCTATAGAAATTTCTAGTAGATTGTCTCCCATGAAAAACGCAGATTTACCAGTTATTATTTCGAGATAATCAATCAGAATTTTCCATATTTGATTTTCTCTCTCTTCCAAACCATCCGGTTTTACATCAAATACTGAACAAATCTTTTCTATCCAAGCACGTGTTCCATCGGGACCAATAGGAAAGGGTGCCCCAACCAGTTGGCATTTCCTCCGACGCATCGATGCTGTTGCCGTCCGGCTCAAGAAAGGGTTTACTCCGCAAACGTAGACACCTTCGCCTAAAGCGGGAAGTTCGTTGTACTTCTGCGAGGGTAGCCAACCCGATACAGAAATAGATTGACGCTTCAATTCCAAATTCAATTGAGAAGCTACACTTGAAGGTAGAGAGCCAAAAAGAACTAAACTGCATTTATTAAATCCGATCTTTCCGTCGAAAAGTTTATCGTTTGGGCTGACGTCAACTGCGACAAGCTTAGCCACGTTTCCTTTCTGTTGGTTCATAACACGAGGATTAAATTCTGGACATCGATGTGTCATGGCAGCTAATACGGTATCCTCCCCCTGGGTGAAAGCGTAATCTAACCCGTTTGCCCGTGCAACTACAATTGGTATTCCAATTTGTTTTTCTAACTTAGGCGCTATGCCCTCTAAATCCATTTTTATTATCTCTGTAGTGCAGGTGCCAATCCAAATAATCACACTGGGATTTCTATCATTTTTCACCCGTAAGCAAATTCTTTCTAATTCCTTTTGATCATTTAACTGAGCTGAGATATCTCCTTCTTCTGATTCCGCCATTGCGTAACGAGGTTCTGCAAAAATCATGACTCCGGGGGCATTCTGTAAAAAATAACCGCGAGTTTTTGTACCTACTACTAGAAAGAAGCTATCTTCAATCTTTTGGTACAGCCAAGCTACGCAACTGATGGGGCAAAAAGTGTGATAATTACCAGTTTCGCACTCAAAAGTAGGAGTATCAGAAGTTTTCATGAGGGTGTTTCCTTAGAGGGGTATAGTATAGATGTCTAGATGGAGATGATGTAATCTTTTTAATATTAAATAATTGCAAAATCAGGCGCAGCGTTTTGCTGATTTTGTCGAGTTTTTTCTTCCTTTTCCAAATTGGGATTTAAATAAAAGTCAGATAGTAAGCTAAATAATTCTCTATCTGGAATTTCTCGCGGTACGACTCCCTCTGGCTTAGATAAAGTTTAATCTGCTATATTTGAATAAAAGTCACAAACAAAATTAAGATTTGGTTGGCCTTCAGCCATTTCAAATAAAGTTTTTCCTTTTACCCTAGAAATACGAATATCTTCGACTAGAGGTAATACCTCTAGTACAGCCATCGGGCAGGCTTCCACATATTTGTCAATTAAGTCTCTTTCAGATGTTCGGTTTCCCACCAAACCGGCTAGTCGCAAGGGATGAGTATGTGCCTTTTCCCTGACCGATGCGGCAATGCGATTTGCTGCAAAAGGGGCGTCAAATCCATTATCAGTTATAATGATACAATAATCTGCGTAATTAAGTGGGGCAGCGAAACCACCGCAAACTACGTCTCCCAAAACATCAAATAATATAATATCGTATTCATAAAACGCGTTTGATTCTTTTAATGGTTTGACCGTTTCTCCTACGACATATCCTCCACAGCCGGCCCCTGCAGGGGGTCCGCCAGCTTCGACGCAATCTACCCCGCTATAACCTTTATGAATTACATCTTCCGGCCACACATCTTCATAATGATAATCTTTTGACTGTAATGTATCTATAATTGTAGGTATCAAGAATCCCGTAAGAGTGAAAGTACTATCATGTTTGGGATCACACCCAATTTGTAGTACCCGCTTTCCTCGTCTAGCTAAAGCTATTGATATGTTGCAGCTAGTTGTTGATTTCCCAATTCCGCCCTTGCCGTAAACTGCTACTTTCGTTTCACGAAGCTCCAATTCGTGTTCATTTATCCCGACTATTTTTCATCTTCCCCATCTCTATATCTCCCCTTTCTGTTCCTCAATAATATTACTTGTTTTTACGCTATGAGGTAGGAGAATCCCGCGGCTATTCTACCACGCTTCTTGGAGGGGGGGGAATAGGAAGTACTAATTAGTGACCGATCGATACAGATCGTGGGGGGGCTTGTGGGATTCATCTCAATCGACCGGTTGCCTCCCCCCCCCCCCCTATCCCATGATTGGGGGACCCTTCCATTCAAATGGGGTTGCTATCGCCACCGCCTCCTACTATAATGAAGGTTAGAGTATACGCAAAGTCTACTTCACAACATGTCGGGGGAAGCTTAACCTGTTACAGGTTTAGAAGCGGTTCAAAGAACAAAGGTCTTTGAGTGTGTACGAGACTGAATTCCCTGCGACTTCCCTCGGTAGCTCAACTTTCCTCGGTAGCTCAGCGGTAGAGCAGTCGGCTGTTAACCGATTGGTCATAGGTTCGAATCCTACCCGGGGAGATTCGTCCAAATCTACGTCAGTCAATAATTCCTACTAATTGGGTAGTTGCGTTTCCCCCATATGCCAAATCAAATCGCGTTGAACCATGACCCACCAACCAGTGAATGATTCACTATCATGCTTACTTCCAGCCCTAACAATTGAAGAGAAAATGATTTGTGCGTTCTTTTCTCACCCCCCCCCCCTCAATTCCGGTGTATTGAATGATTGGAATGAGCGAATCAATAAGTCATCTGGGGGGGGGTAAATCCGCAATTTTAGAAAGGATCTATTCCAAGAGTGATGTTAAGAAGCGGTTTTGCAAAATAAATCCCTATGGAATAAGCTATTGCTCCTTTTCAATCTTCTTCCTAAGCAGAAAGACTCATGAAATGGCCTTAAGTTCCTTAACTATTTGAGATGCTACAACAGAATTATTTCTATAAGTAGAAGTAAAATATAGATCTTCCTTTTACTGATTTGGCTCCTAATTTTATTGCTAGAGATCCAGACATAATGAAGGGTATCTAAGATTTGTTCTATGAACTTTCGTGAAAAAATTGTTTCGTAGTTCGATCCGGTGATGCCCCACCAAACCAGGACGGGTTGAATAGATAGGAATAAATTTCAAGCAACATATTATAGATAAGAAAATCCGGAACTGGGCAACAGTTTCGCCTCATCCATTTGTTTCTATGAACCAGAAGCCTAAACCGAATAAATCGCTCCGGAAAATCTTCTGCTACCACGTAGGAATCGAAGCGAGCGGGATTAAATGTCTGCGGATATTGCAGATGTATATCCATAAAGGAAGTTTCTTTGACGTATTCGGAATCTCGCTCCTCTTCATCATCCAAAGGTAGATGATTCCACCGTTTAATAGATGAGTCAGGTTTCAATTTCGGATTATCTTCACTATAGAGAAAGAAATCTTTAATCTTTTTATTTGACCTTTTATTAAGGTGCTGCCTTCTCATACCGTAAATGGTATAAAGCCTCCGCGCCAGTTTTTTCGTCGGCAACAGGCTGCGACGCGAGGAAGGAATGTTAGGATCTGGTTGGAACAGAAGCATGGGGTCCCAGATGAAGCGCCCCCCGAAGAGTCGAGTCGTTTCATCTAATCGATTACAGTGTGTTTCATATTCATTGGAGGAGTCGCCGGATATTCCCAAATCGAGAAATTGCTCGCGTAGCAACATATTATCCAACCGGTTTTCCAATCTTTGAATCGATTTATCTGTTACATTAGTCGCAGATTTTTCAAAACTAAATAGATATCCGCTTCTATCATACCATTTACTTTTATCACCTTTAATCTTATTGAATTCAAAATCTTGTTGGGGTATATAATTCCGATTTTGGTAAAGGAGAATTAGATTATACAAATGATTGGGTTCAGATGATACCCTCATCAATTCATAAGCTCCGCTTCGCAGGAAACGGAGACGCCAAGCCTTACGGGACCAAGTGATCTCGCGCGACACTTCCGTCGGACTTGAGTTTCTTAGCTCGGGTGACTGTTGCAGTTCGAAGTCGGTTAGACGGCTAACCCCCCCTCTTCTCATCAATTTAGAAGAACGACTTGTAGAGGTTACACCTGAACAATACTTGGGTTTACCGATAGGAACGTAAAAGGAAAGACTACTACTGCGTCGACTTCCGCCTCTACAAATTTCTGAACGTGAGAAATTAGTCGATAGGTTTTCCAGTACACCACAAGCTAGGTTCAAGTCATTCTCTACGAGTTTGTCAATAACAATAAAATTCTCTCTCTTTCTCATACCCATTTGGAGCGAATCGCGAGCTACTAATCCAGCTAGTATCCCTAGGATATGCGAAAATAGAGTGAATTCACGAAATGTTGACTCGGTTATTGAAGGTTCCACATACCAGTTAGACAAATAATAAAATCGCATCTTTAACGCGTCACGACCAATATATGTATTCGTGAGATAAATATCTATCAAACTATTCTTTGAAGTAACTTCCTCTATCTCGCGAGAAAAGATCTCCCATTCAGAACCGGATTCTATCCCATCGCCCATATCACTAGCAGCCGAATGTTGTCTATGCGAAGCTAATTCAATTGCGTCGCTACATATAATCTTACTTCTTTTGGAAGTACCTATTAATAACGCCTCATTAGCAAGAAAGAGTAGATCTCGTTTACTATAACCCGTAGTTCCAGACCCAGTACCTTCAATAAGGGGAAGGGGCGGATTAGCCTCCATTTCGCAACCTTTGATACGTAATAGGATTGAGAATTCTTTCTGACGTTGATACCCGTTGGATTTTCGAAAATTTATTAATTAGTTTAACCGGTTCGGAGCTACTGGAGCTGGATCTATCCTCGCAGGTACGTGAGTCGTAGCGATAACAACATTCTTGCGGATGTTGGAATTGCCGCGCCTGTCACCAATACTTTTCAATATTTGGCAAAGTAAGAATTTGGGATCAGCTTCTAGCTTATGATACGAACGATGAATATTCAATTCATGAATATCTTGAATCCATAGTGTACAGGGAGACATCTCTTTCGCCATTTCAAAAACGAGATTTAATCGGTGTACGCTTTCTTTCGAGATGAAATTTCCACGTACATTATTAAAGAAGGATCGGTTGTATATCAGCGTTTTCAGTGGTAGTTTCACCACTGGAAAGTAGGAATCGAATGCTACATCTCTAATAATGGAAGATCGGCCAGTTTCTATGGGTCCCACTAGCAAAATCCCTTTAGATGGTAATAATCCCGATTGGAGTGAGATAGGTATGTCATGACATGGCATAGTTAGTAGACTGCCTCTTCGTCTTGTTGTTACTGAAAATAGAATATTTCTCTCGAGGGCGGAAAAAGTCCACTTCTCCGCAGGATCCAACTTACGGATCTTGTGAGTCAATAGATCATTTTGCCAGAATTGCCGTAAATATGCCAAAACATTAGATCTTTCTTGTGGATAAGGTTCATGAGAAATCTCGTTGCTCAATAAATCATAATTGGAATTCAATTTCGACACATACCTATAAAGAATCTTATTCGTCACTAAATATTGAGTCAGTAGTTCTTTCTTACTATCTAGGATATCGGAACTTTCTTCATGAAACATCCATGAATTGAGTTCATCTTTCACAAAGAAGAAGAAGATTATATTATTTAGATAATTCAAGAATCTATTCAAAGAATGGATTAGTAGATCTCTCGTTGACATTTAGCTTGTCGAAGGGGAATGCATTACCTCTTTCAAATAGGATCCACGCGTTGGGTCTGTCAAATATTCGATAGTATTGAAACGTTTCCATGAATGAAAGGAATTGGAACCCGAAACGGCAGACAAAGGGTGTTTGAATGATGCAAGAACAATTAATACTGAAAAAATGAAGTAATAAAAGATAGACCTATTGGAGAATTGAGATACTGGCCATCCCCCCGAATGTAGAATCTCCGTTTCATCAGGAATTTCTTCGAAAATGAGAAGACCTATCTCGGATACTATAGTATTGATGGAATCGTTGTCGAATCTCAATCCTAGGCTTTGCAGTCTTTGGAATAAGTAGGCTTTCGCGCCATCCACTACATCCTCAGCCATTCTTTTGTAAATTCCAGGAAAATGATGAGTTGAGTCATAACTTATCTTAAGTACTATTTCTGGATATGTTTCTCTAATCAGATCGTAGAAGTATCTCCACCAGGTGGGGGTAAAAAACCAAGGTATGTAATCTCTAAATAAGCTCCATTTTTCACCGATATTGTCTCTCCAAAAGATCCAAGAGATCTTATATCTGTTCAAATCTTTTACTAATTCATTGAAATTGATAGAGTGGAATGTAGCCTCCTTCCGGATAGATTGATCCGCAAAGTCTATATCTTCGTACGCAACCTCCTTTCCAATTGATTCTGCTGGAGATCTCGATGTTACATCGCTGCATAATGGAAGTCTTAGCGACCAATAAGATGTTTCCAATTCTTCCGGTTCCCAAAAATACTTAATAGACAAATTCTTCTGATAGACTCGATCCAATACTATATTCTCGAGACGGGGTTGGGGTCGCCGATCCGACGATGAATCGGAGTTTATCGACGTCTTCTCCAAATAAACTCGATTGCTACTGCACGGATATAGAGATGATTCTATCGTTTTACGAGGAGATAAGTTCAAACTCGCCAGTAACCTCTTCAGATCCGAAATAGAATTAGAAAGTCTATCTGAATGAGTTACTGATGCTGCGGATTCATGCAGATTAGACAAAATAGATTGAATTGGTGTGAGTGCGTGACCAGCAACCTCCCCCGCTGTTTGTTTCGATAGATTGGATGGCAACGAATCTGACAGTTGGGGATGAATCAATGAGGTGATATTGGATGAGATGATTTCATCTTCGGAGCCCACATAGAAGTTTTCTAAGACGTTGAGATAACTACCGTTGCATTTCCCAAAAAAGATCTCTTTTTTGATTCTCGGAATAAAGTTACTTCCAGCAAAGTTCCGTATAGGTGAATCGTCTAGAAAGTTTAGTTTATCAACCTGATCGGAGATGTATCTCGAAATATTTTCACCCATATCTCTAGTTGAACCTCCCCCACGGTTTAAATCATCCAGAAACAGATTCCAAAATTGCCTTCCCGTAATGGAAAAAGCATCGCTTGAAAATCCTGCTCGGATAGATTCGATACGGGGCAACCCGAGAGAAATAGGATTCACTGCAGGTTCCAGCTCGGTCAAAGAGCCTACCAATTTCTCACTCATTAACAGTTTGGATTCAATGAATAAACTCTTTTTTCTCTCAAGAATTGTTTTGATAAAAAGGATCTGTTCATCAATGTAACCATCGAATAAACTTGATAAAAGATCAAGTTTCATGGGATCTATCTTGTTCAATTTATCGAGATCTATATCGTTCAATTTTTCGATGCAATAATCGATGGTATATATCGAAACTTTCTGGCGAGTAATCTCAGCAACAATCATTTTATAAAGAAATAAAACATTGAGAAATCGATGAAAATAGTTTTTGCTCTGTTGATTGTTACTACCAAGACTGACACCAATATTATTCAGCAATTCGTCTCTTATTATTGATACACGGCAAATTGATTCCTTCAAGTTTAAGACTTCCCTGACAGGGAAAGAAGACGAATCCTCGGTCGTATCGAGCCATCTATGCGCGTTTGACTGAACATTTCCATACTCATAATATTTAAATGGAATATATTCGTTCAATAGGCGCTCTGCGTTATCTTTCCATTTCAATACTCTTTATTCAGTTGCAATTCTTGTTGCACCGGTGTACCCCCCGATCCCCGCCCAGCCATTCAACCGATATTTGATTTGGAAGAAATAGTCAGTAGATAATGCGCAGAAATAGTCATAGAAAAGAGATATGTATGCTGAGTAGAGAGGTATGACTCTACCTCGTCCATACAATCTAACTAAAGAATATATTGAATGTATGTCATCCTTTTCTTTCAATTAGTTTGGAAAAGTAGTATTTTCACCTCGATTACTTATTTCTTTAGGTATACCTAAAGAAATTTGAAAATAGTTTGGAAGAATCTCATTGAGGTTGAGGTGTCTGCTACTCACTAGCCCAAGTTTTTTGCCAGATATTTGAGTAAGTGGCATGTCGCCCTTCATTTTCAATTGAAATCCTTTCACAGATTTGACGCTATTACTGATGTCAATAACTATTGCCCCATCAGAAATCAGATTTGATTTCTCAATTATTGGGAGAAATTCGACGAGTCGATTTATTAATCCATTTCTCATTTGTAAATAAGTGTGTGGAATGGGAAATTCTTCCCCATTTTTGCCATAATCTAATCCGGATATACAGCCACGAAACGGCGTCGTTTTCTCACAAGATGTAAATGAAGACAAGTTGGAAAAGGCTTCTCGCTCCGAGTAAAATCCCGATCTATCCCCCTGGTGATCTGCTGAATTTATGGATTCAAGTGACGCCTCGTCATGGGAGTTTAATACTACGGGACTTAATGAGTCGTTTCTCAACTGTGTTGCTTGTAACCGACCCGGATCTCGCTTGTTACGATTTTCCCAAAAGAGTAAAAGATCGAAATCACTTTGGTTGTTTTTACAAACTACCAGATAGTTATAGAATTTGAAAAACCTACTTGAATTTTGTAAACACCTACCCCTACAAAATACTCGAATCTCTTCAGTCTCATCCTTGGATATATCTCTGCCAAGGAGGAAACCTCTCACTACGCACGCCTCCCATCTACCGGAAACCAAAGGAATCATCCCATCATAGCGAACTTGCTTCTCTTTTTTCGTTGAACCTGCAGAAATATCTTCGTTCAAACCTAAGTAGTGGGAAGCAGGTATTATCCTCTTTCCATTCTTTTCAACATATAAAGATCTTTCGAATCGTAGAAAGCAGTCACAGGAAAAATCAACAAGGTTTTCCGCTTGTTTTTTTCTTACTCCGTCACCCCCATTAATGACTCCCATTAATACAACACTTGGTTCGATCAACCTTTTGTCACTCAAGCGGTGCATAGATATTGGTATTGCTAGCAACAATAGCATCTCCAGGGTTACGCCACTATCTCTTTTTAGTGAATTACGCAGATTGCGTGAAAATAGTGAACTTAGAAATCACAAGTCAGATAATCTAATAAAAGGTTCATAATTGGAAGATGGACTAATTAAAAATTCTTTGAGATATTGGTTTTTCAATGATTCGAAGAAGTGATCTAATAGAATGACTTCTATTAACTCCGAAATTTTAGATGAAAAATCTGGACTTCCTACTCTTTCTCTTGCCACCTTTTTTACCTTATTCTCTTTTTTCATATTAATTCTATGCAGTAGATACTATCTATTTCCCAGATTTATTATACCAATAATCTTGAAAATTTCAAGATAGGATGGAATACATATTTCGAACGAGTCTAGTGATTTCTGTGAATAGTCGTATCCAAAACTGGAATTAGATCGGGAATTCTAAATTGTTATTATCGAAGAGACCCACACATATCCCATCCACCTTAACTGTTCTTCTCTGTTCCAAGCAGAGCGATGGAATTGAATTACCCAATTGGATGGGCGAACGACGGGGATTGAACCCGCGCGTGATGGATCCACAATCCATTGCCTTGATCCACTTGGCTACGTCCGCCCCCTCTGTTGATTTATTTGACTCCCCCCGGACGTGAACGAGATCTATCCGTTAAGCAAGCTAGATAGGTCCTTCGGTTGATACACATCCATATTAACTGTATTTATGTGACAAGACGATAGAAAATCTTTGAAATGAGGAGTGCACCCTTTCTTTCCTTCCCGTTCTTCAAAAGATTGGGGTGGGAGTTTACAAACATTCCGCAAATTAGAATGGGAAACCTCGTAATCTAGTAAATCACGGAAGGATATTGCAAATAGTTTTCAGAATTCAAGGTTGGAAACTGATAATTAATCATGAAATTGTGAAAAGCTGCTACCACTTCTTCCACCCCCTATACCGCACGAATCTCCATATCATTGGACACCAAACCTCCCCCTCTGAAGGAAGAGATTTGGCATCCAGTTGTGCTGGATAACCATACGGGTGTTATCCGTTTATAGAAGGAGCTTCAACAGAAGCCAAGTCTAGGGGGAAATTATGAGCGTTACGTTCATGCATGACTTCCATACCTAGGTTAGCACGGTTTATGATATCAGCCCAGGTGTTTATGACACGACCTTGGCTGTCAACCACGGATTGGTTGAAGTTAAAACCATTCAAGTTGAATGCCATGGTGCTAATGCCTAAAGCGGTGAACCAAATACCTACTACAGGCCAAGCAGCTAAAAAGAAGTGCAGAGAACGAGAATTGTTGAAGCTAGCATATTGGAAGATCAAACGACCAAAATAGCCGTGAGCAGCTACGATGTTGTAGGTTTCTTCCTCTTGACCGAACTTGTAACCTGCATTAGCAGACTCATTCTCAGTTGTTTCTCTGATCAAACTAGAAGTTACCAAAGAACCATGCATAGCACTGAATAGAGAGCCGCCGAATACGCCAGCTACACCCAACATGTGGAAGGGATGCATAAGAATATTGTGCTCAGCCTGGAAGACGATCATGAAGTTGAAAGTACCAGAAATGCCTAGAGGCATACCGTCAGAGAAACTTCCTTGACCAATTGGGTAGATCAAGAAGACGGCGGCAGCAGCTGCGACAGGAGCCGAGTACGCAACAGCGATCCAAGGACGCATACCTAGACGGAAGCTCAGTTCCCATTCGCGACCCATGTAGCAAGCTACACCAAGTAGGAAGTGAAGAACGATAAGTTCGTAGGGACCACCATTGTAAAGCCATTCATCGACGGAAGCTGCTTCCCAGATTGGGTAGAAATGTAACCCAATAGCTGCAGAAGTAGGGATGATAGCACCAGAGATAATGTTGTTACCGTATAACAAAGAACCAGAAACGGGTTCGCGAATACCGTCAATATCTACAGGAGGAGCTGCGACGAAAGCAATGATGAATACAGAGGTTGCGGTTAGCAAGGTGGGAATCATTAAGACACCGAACCATCCGATATAAAGACGGTTTTCGGTGCTGGTGATCCAGTCGCAGAAGCGACCCCATAGGCTTGCGCTTTCGCGTCGTTCTAAAGTTGCGGTCATGGTAATTTTCGGTTTTCGAGAGATAATTAGTGATTCCCCAGGCTAGTAAGCTTGTTATTCTAGAATATATCACAAAAACTTATCTGTGTCAACCAAAATTGATTGAGTCTCCAGAATTCCCGGATATGGGGGCTTCTTCTCGATATCTCAAACAATTTTTACTCCACATGATGCGCGTCCCAATCAAATTCAGTCTCTGAAAAACTGGTCATGTGTCAAGCCTTTTTGCGAGGCACTCCGCAACTCTGCATCGGAACCCCCCCCCCCCCCCCCCCCGCTATCCTATTGGGAAGGGTCTACCAATTAACAACCTAAATAAGAAGTAGTTGCCAATCCCCACTTGTGGCTTAGACAGCCGTTATTCGTCGTTCACCCCTCACTCAACCATTTCTTCCTTCGTAGTGTCTTTTGATTCCCAGATAGTTTGTGCCCCGGTTCCAACCCACAATATATTCGTTGTGGGTTGGAACGAATCCGAAACTAACGGAAATGGGCAAAAGCTTTGTTGGCTTCCGCAACTTTATGAGTCTCCTCTTTCTTCCGTATGGCACCACCGGAATTTCTGGCGGCATCCATTGATTCATCACTCGATCTTAAAGCCATACTTCGACCTGAGCGTCTCCGACACGCGATTAATGACCACCGGATAGCCGAAGCTTTTCCCTCTGCCGGTACTACTTCAACGGGAACTCGATAAGTTGATCCACCTACACGTTTGGTTTCTGTCACTACGTCGGGAGTTACCCCGCGCACCGCCTGTCGCAGAACAGACAGTGGGTTCCTATTTGTCTTTTACCTAATCCGCTTCATAGCCTGATAAAAGATATGATAAGCCAGCGATTTCTTACCGTTTTTCAGGATACGATCGACTAGCATATTTACCAATCGATTACGATAAATTGGATCTGATTCAATATTTCTATTTCTGTTCACTACACCGCTCCGATGTAACACGAGTTTACAAATCTAAATATGTCAGATTTCAATCAATTCTTTTATTTCAATGGTATCTTAGGCTACTATTTCGGCTTCTTCACTCCATATTGTAGGGTGGATCCACCAGTTAGTCGGGGATCTCCCTCCAAACTGCACGTGCGACTTTCATCGAATACAGCTTTCCACATGACTGAATGGAAACTAAACTATTCAAATGATGTTGAACCATTTTTTTTTAAGATGCAAATCATATTTACTCATTGCATATTGAGTATCCGTTTTCCCCCATTCCACGGAGAAAAAGGAAAAATCGAAGTGTAGATATAGAAGAGGAAAATCTTGCAATTCAGTTATCTTACTAGGAATGTCCGTAGGTCTTTCAATCCAATCAGTAAATGTGCATAAAGGTTTCACTGAATCTCCGTGGTCGTAATCTAAACCTGTTCCAAGAGGAAAAGACATCCCAAGATTTTATCAGGTGGGAGTCCGGGTAAAACTCAACTTACTGGAATAGAACACCTTAGACACCAAGTTGTTTCACACAAATAGATAGGTAGTAATTAATCTCTATCAATCTCTGTAGTAGCAGGCTTCAGTCCCCCTGCAATGCTGGGTCAGCTACACATTGAACATATCAGAACAACTGATACGGAATCATCGCAATGATACAAGTTGTGACAATGTTTTGCAACGCACTAGAACGCCCTTTTTTACGATCCTTCACCCCTACAGCATCTAAAGTTCCTCTAACAATGTGATACCTAACACCGGGTAGGTCTTTGACCCTTCCGCCTCTCACGGGGACCACCGAATGTTCCTGCAAATTATGGCCAATACCTGGTATATAAGCCGTTACCTCAAACTTGGAGGTTAATCGAACTCTCGCGACTTTACGTAGGGCAGAGTTGGGTTTTTTTGGTGTAGTCGTGGAATAGTCGACAGCTTCAACGTCACTATACGGAACCGTACGTGAGATTTCCACCTCATACGGCTCCTCGTCATTCAATTACTCCTGAGATGATAAAAGAAGTCCAAAATTCCTCCCAATTGTTTTCAACTACAAATACAAAATAGAAAGAGATTGAAATCCTTTTCAATCTCTTTCTAAGGCTTCGGCTTTGCGCCCCACTCATTTACCGGATCTCGTCATTATTAATAAGTGACGCAGATAAAGAGATGAAAGATGTATTAAATCCATGGGTAGATTTGATTTGTTAACGAGTTCCCTATTTTCGTGCAAGTAATATGATGCGGATTGAATATGGAGGAGATTGACGAGTCGGTATCAGCTTATCCGCATCATTAATCACTTTTTGATAAGGAATCCATTTTGAAATGGAGACAGTTTCGATATCTCACTCTCGTTCTTTATTTCGTTTCGACGAGGCTACCTGAGGAGGATCCGGCAACCTAACGCCGACGAACTACCCTAATTAAGTAGGTGAGCTAAAATATGGAGTAGGTAGAATCCGACCACTACCTGAAGTTTGCCAGCGACGACGACGCTGAAGTAACAACAAAAAAGAAAAACCAAGCATACATACAAAAAAAAAATAGAAATAAGTTAAGGTTAATGGGTTATTTATTTATTTAGCCGGTTGCGGCTTAGTCAGCCTGTTCCATCGCGAGCAACCGGTCAAGCCCCACTGCATTCTACTACTCCTCCTCCGCGAACCAAATCAGAAGTCTAGGTTCCGCAGGGAATAAATTGTACCACAAGAGCTAGGGGAGGTCAAGCCGTTTCTGTCACCAGTTGTTACTAGCAATCCCATATCTCAAGGATTAAGAGTAAGAGAGGCCGGAAGTCTAGCAAAGGAAGAGTTAGCACCGGCAGGGGTGAGGTGCTGGTATATTAAGTATAGTTACAAGGTTACGAAATGTTCATTAGAGGTGGAGGCAGCCTCGACTCCCTCGCAACATTCTTCGAAAACTATTTTAGATTGAATTTGGGGACTTGCCAAACTGAAACTGCCTCTCAGTTTCTTTTTGGGTAGAGCTAAGAAAACGAATGGGCCAAGCACACTGAGCAATCTGTTACCTCCGCTAATAACCTATCTCTATAGTGTGGAACCTATAAAAACTATTTTGAGCAGGAGGGGAAGAGCTCCGTTTACCATCCGTATCTGCTTCTTCTGCTTGTTCTGCTCCTTTCAATTACCAATTACGCTGGGTTTTCCATGTTCCATATTGATTTCATCTTGAATAATACATCCTAACGCCGGGAAAAATATCTCATTGAAGCTTAATTTGCTAAAACTAGATTGAGAAATGAGATGACGGATTTCGGAAAGACATATCTCAGGCTCTGAATTCGCGAAAATCTCTCTTTATCTCAGACGGGGCTTTTCTTTCTTAT